AATTGGAACGGTCGTATCGACCTTCTTCATAGAATTACCTATTAGAAATGAATTTTCTAGCATTTGACTCCGTACCACCAAAGAATTGAGTCGCACACCGGAAAGATAGCCCAGAAAGTTGATAGAGTACTTGCCTAAGTGGTTTAGATGAACCCTTCCTGGTTGAGACGACACGTGAAAATGCCATTGCCATAAACCGACAAGGTAATATTTCCATTTATTCATCAGAAGAGGCGTATCCTTTGAAGCCAAAATGGATTTTCCTTGATATCTAACATAATGCACGAAAGGATCCTTGAACAAGCATAAGATGTCCTGAAAATCTTTAGCAAAGACTTCGACAAGATCTTCGACTTTTCCATAAAAATACATTCGTTCAACGAGGACTCGAGAGGATGTTGATCGTAAATGAGACGATTGGTTACAGAGAAAAAAGAGGATGGATTCATATTCATATACATGAGAATTATATAGAAACAATAACAATCTTGGATTCCTTTTTAAAAAAACAGAAATAGAGTTCTTTGTAGTAATAAGACTATTCGAATTAAAATACTCGTGGAGAAAGAACCGTAATAAATGGAAAGAAGAGGCATCCTTTACCCAGTAGCGAAGGGGTTGAACCAAGATTTCGGGACAAATGGGGTGGGGTATTAGTACATCTAACACATAATTTAAATGTGACAATTTGTCCTCGAAAAAAGGAAATATTGAATGAATTGATTGGAAATTTTGAGATTTTTCAAATTCTTTCCCTTCTAAAAAAGCTACCAACCGTGGGGCAAATGGAATTTCCACCACGACAGCAAATCCCTCTAATATAATTTGAGAATACAACTTATTGTTGTGCCCAAAAATTGGATTTTGGTTAGAGTCATTCGCAGCAATATTCAAATTAATCTGTTGAGACATTCGAGTAATTAACCGTTTCACACTTAGTGAACTAGATTTATTGTCATAACCCCCATCTTCCAATGAAATTATCGAGCTATTTAAACCATGATCATAAGCAAGTGCATAAATATACTCCCGAAAAAGAAGTGGGTATAGGAAGTCGTGTTGTTGAGATCTATCTAGTTCTAAATATACTTGAAATTCCTCCATTTGAAATTCGATTAAAAACAAAGGTAAGGGATTTAGTGGGCGATCAAACGATACATAGTGCGATACGGTGAAAACAAAGTATTGTAGTAAAAAAAGTAGATACCTTGAAAACGGGTCGACTCATCACCGGATTCTCTATCCTCTCATTTCCAGTTAATTGAATTGGTTTATGTTTGTTATACTCTAACAAAGTGGTTAGAAACCCTTTATTTTTTCACTCCAATCGCTCTTTTGATTTTGGAAAAAAACAACTATCTTTATCAATATACTGCTTCTTCTACACATTCATCTACAACCCATAATAGGGATTCACGAATACTTAGGACTCATTAAATAAATCGATAATCCACTCATGGGAAAACCTTTCCCCGCGTTAGGAACTAATATATTTTTAACGTTTAATTAGATCGGATAATCATTCAAATTAAGAACCGAAGCTCGTTACTTTTTGTTTCCCTATAATTAGAACCCTAGGGCTCTATCCATTTATTCACTCGACCCAACTTTTCATGAAATTTCTTTTGTTCCGCGCCAAGAATTCAAACTTGGTTTTGTGTCAATTGAACAAGAATAAAATATTCTCAAAATTATTCATTGATACGACATGCTGTTTTTTCCATTCATTCCTTTCAGGATCAGTCGTGGTCTTACAAACTCTCCCGAAGATTTGGACGAATCCCTTGCTTCATAGAAATGTGTAAAAGATGCTAGCCGTACTTAAAAGCCGAGTACTCTACCGTTGAGTTAGCAACCCAAAGAATTCGAATGGGTAGATAGAATCGGAATAAAAATAAATAAACGAAATCCAATATATTAAACTAGCAAGAACTAGAATCAAAAAATTTCTAATTGAGTCTGAACATAAAAAGAAAAAAACCTCTAGGACGGAGATAAATGGGTTCATCTTTACACGATCGAATTATATTTGTTCAATACACTATTGTCAATATGACATTGAATATCAAGATTGAGAAAATACTAAAAAAAATAAAATGACGAAAACAAAAAGAGTTAATTCTTTATTTATTAAATTGAATTAAAATTCAAATAACAAATCAAATTTTATATATTAATAAATAGAAAGAATTAGATAAATAAAAAACTTTAGGAATACTTTTTTAGATAAATACTTGAAAAAAACCGAAAAGAAAGAGGTATGAATAGAACAAAAAGGGGGGGGTAGTAAAGAAAAAATTCTACAAAACTATATAAGACTCCTCCACACCCTCTTTTTTTGTTCTATTCCCTAATAGAATTTAATTTGATTAAGACTAAGTTCTGTAAAAACCCCCGCTTTCTTTGAAATATCATGAACGGTTCCTGTAGGTTGGGCGCCCTTGACAAGGAAATATAGAATAGCGGGAACATTTAAATGGGTTTGATTATTTATCGGATCATAAAAACCCACTTTCTGAAGATCTCTTCCTTCTCTTCGGGATCGACCATCAATTGCAACGATTCGATAAACGGCTCATTGGGATAGATATAGATGAACAATACCCCCCCTAGAAACGTATAAGAAGTTTTCTCTTCGTACGGCTCGAGAAAAAAATGGTTAGAAGTGAGAGTTATGTCTATGTATAGAATTAGAATGTAAAATAGATCTATAAAATAATCAAATCAATTAGAGATTTAAGCCCTTCTTTTTTTTTGTTTCTTTTTCATTTTTCAAAAGAAACAAAAAAGCATTCCTACTCTCATAACTCAAGTTGGATAAGTTTCAAAGCCCAAACGAAAATCCTTAGGCATTTCCTTTTTTGAGTGGTCTCAAGCCTCTTTTTTGTTTGTCTCGTTTCGAATCGAATCGATTTTTGGATTTTTCATTCTGATCGAATTGTTGAGACAATTGAAAATGGTATTTCCTTGTTCCAGGACCCTTTCTCTTTGCTTTGAATCGTTGGGTTTAGACATTACTTCGGCGATCTTTAATGTTTTTTTAGTTTTAAATTTTGAAAAAATGGCAGCAACACACCCCTTTTTGATTTCTTTCTATCAAAGAATCATACGAACAATTGATTGCTACGGGATAAACTTTTGATGGAAAGAGTTTTCCCAATTCCAACAAAATTTCCCCTTGCTTTTGGATTTATAAATTGCTCGAATCAGATCCTTTCGATTTCTATATCAAAATCGAAATTGACTTACGAAGTTTTTTCCAACTTATTGATTGGTATTAACCCTAGACCCTTGCCCCTGAGAAATGAAGAAATACTTTTACTCGAGCTCCATCCTGTCCTAGTTACATTACCACCCACCAAAAGGTGAGGATTCTAATAGAACAGAAGAAAGAATGTCGAGCCAAGAGCCCATTCATATAAAATCGAAAATGGTGGATACAAATCCACAGCGGATCATGTCCTTCAAGTCGCACGTTGCTTTCTACCACATCGTTTCAAACGAAGTTTTACCATAACATTTCTCTAGTTTGGAACTGGTATGTAATTGATTCCATTATGGAATCATGAATAGTCATTGCTTCAGTCTATACACAGTCTTTTTTCCTTGTATATGAAGGGAATATTTAGATTGTTAGTCTTTCATCCGGAATCCTGAAATGAAAGATCAAATCAGAATTACAAAAAAAAAATGGGTGATTTCCATATCTATCAGATTAGACTGAACAATTTTCGTTGGAAGTAATTATGTATATTGTATGTTAAATATTTAATAGTAAGGTAAGGGCTCACCACAAATCTTAAAAAAAGCGAAAGAACATTATCTCTGAAATAGAAGGATAGCAATCCATGCATATAAGCCTTTCCTCAAATTTTGCGTCGTTTTTTGTCGTGGGCTTCAGATTCTATAATCTTTACCCAAATTGAAAATACTTGAAAATACTGTAAATAAGCTGTATGAATCACCCCCGTATCAATTGTTATTCCCGAGATTTACAATTATTCATTAAATAAAGCCCAAGACAAAATACCTAAAATTTTGGGTTAGGGTCAAAGAAAATCCATTCCATGTGGAACAGGATTATTGGTTAATGAGATTTGGACCGACACCGATATTCAAATCGGTATATTTCGTTGTTCCCTAACTCTTATCTACTCCCACCCCAAATTCTTTCTGCGGGGATGATGAATCCTAAAAAAAGATCCTATTTTAGGGGATGCTAGACTATTTTGTATAGATACAAAGACAAAAAGTCCCACATTGTTTCCTTCTAATTTTTTTTTTTTTTATTTTAATCGAACCCAGTCTTACTTAAGAGACTTAATCCCGAATTCAATCAGTACCAGGAATACCCTCTTCTTTAGAATTCCGAAATGAAAAGAGAATAATTGGGACTGTAAAAAGATAAGAAATGAGGAGGCTTTCGCATTTCGATTTAGAATGTATCTTTGAAAATTCAACTCGATAGGGAACGTAAGACTTTTCTAAGAAACTTACTTAAATATGAAAGGGGGAGTAAAGGGGGGGGCCTACGCAAAAATGCCCATCCAAGGTTTTTAAATTCAAACTCTTGTGATCGGCGTTCCCCGCTTGCGTGGACCACAAATGCATTCAGTTCCATTTTTGTATTATTTGAATTCGATTTAATTTGTGAAAAAAGGTCTGATTCCGAAAATCATTTTTGAAAAAAAAAAAAAGACGGACATTTTATCAAAAATTATACTTAAGAGAGTTGCTCAAAGGGGGGAATTCTTTTTTTTTTTTTCTGTCCGGCCTGGGACGGAAGGATTCGAACCTCCGAATACCGGGACCAAAACCCGTTGCCTTACCACTTGGCGACGCCCCATTTCAATTTCGATTCGGTACTAATAAACCGTAGTATTGGGTGTTCGTCAATTCCAGTCCAAGCCCTAAAATTCGATTATTGTTTTAGTTTAGGGTTGTGACACGCGTAGGTGTAAAATCAAACTCAATTTCTTGATCATTACATAGAATTCAATTAAGATATTGTATGAAAGTATGATTTATTCAATTCTCACACGAGAATAGAAGGATTTGGGTTTTGATTGGTTCGGTTCCAAGAAGTCTTTTTTTTGTCTACCTTACTTTCTTTTCTTCCTTTTTATCTTATATCAATAAGATATTAATAACTCAATCAAAATACAATTATCTCCAAAAAAAAAAAGGTTTGTTATGCTTAATATCTTTAGTTTAATGTATATCTGTCTTAATTCTGCCCTTTATTCGAGTAGTTTTTTATTCGCCAAATTGCCCGAGGCCTACGCTTTTTTGAATCCAATTGTAGATGTTATACCAGTAATACCTGTTCTATTTTTTCTCTTAGCCTTTGTTTGGCAAGCTGCTGTAAGTTTTCGATGAGATCTTTAATATTGGACTAGAAAAATTCATGATTTATTCGAGTTCGAGAAAAAAATTCTAACAATGGATAAGATCAGATGAGTCGTACAATATGAACGAACCCTCGCCGCAATTCAAACAGTTAAATTCGTGGGGAGCCACGATCCATTTTGATCCCCCATTTGTTATTTGTTGATTATGACCCTTTTTCACTGAAACCATATTAGAGCCAACCACAATGTTGAATTCGAATTGTGTGGATTTCTGAAAACTCCTTTCGATTTATAGATTATAGAATCGAAATTCTAAAAAGAACTTCATTTCTTGATGTAAAAATCGGATATGTAGTATAAAAATAGAGAATCTATTCTTTTTTTTCTTTTCCCCAAAAAACTTATTTGGAGATTGTGTAATGCTTACTCTAAAACTCTTTGTTTACACCGTAGTGATATTCTTTGTTTCTCTCTTCATCTTCGGATTCCTGTCTAATGATCCAGGGCGTAATCCCGGACGCGAAGAATAACAAAAAGAAGGGGTTGCTTGCTTTAGTCGTATCAATGTTCTTAGGGTTTTCTCGATTCCACATCTGTTACTATTAAAAAAAAAAGGAAAAGTGTTCGCTAAATTGGAATTTGAAAGATACGAAGCGATCGACCGAAACGGAAAGAGAGGGATTCGAACCCTCGGTACGAATAACTCGTACACCGGATTAGCAATCCGACGCTTTAATCCACTCAGCCATCTCTCCTAATTGAAAAAAAAAAAATAATTACTATGTTACATTGTTACATTACACAAAAAATAATGCTTGAAAAAAGCCCGTCTTTATTATATCTTTACTTTCTATATTCTCGATATTCTAGAGCATATAGAAAGTAAATTGATTATACAGCTCATAGAAAATATAGCTTATAGAATATATTTTTTTTATTGTCTTTTGTATTCTATTATATAAATAGATCTAACTTTTATCAGCAATTCCATTTCTATCATTTATAGAAAATGAAAAGACAGAAAGCATTCGAAAGAGATAAAATAGAAAAAACCTAAAGAAAAGAATATCTCTTTAATTTCGTTCAACGGGGCCTTTTTTATTTCCACTTCGACGGCCTGGCCTGGTCAGTACCCAGCCGGGCCTTTTTTTGTTCTAATGAACCATACCGCCGAACCATAGAAAAAATGCGAACCATAACATAAACAAAAAAAATTTATTTGGATTTGATTTGAAAACCCAAAAATGAAATACTTCTTTTATTGTATTCAACGAACAAGAAAAAGAAGGACTATTTCCATTCCTATGATGATATAGAATTAGAATCAAAGTGTCATTTCTTATTATTCTTTCGTTTCTTTTTTTTTTTTATTTCCATTTTTTTTTCCTTTTCCTGGAAAAAAATACTGAAAAAAAGGAAAAATGGAACTAGGGATTTTTTCACAATCCACTTGTTTTTGTCTTATGACTTAAGTTGTTTTGTCGAGCCATATCTGTCAAAATTCGTCCAACAAAAGAGTTTTTTTTTTTTAATTATGAAATTTTTAATTATGAAATTTAGTTATTTAAACGAAATAACTCCTCCTTTCCTAATTGCATTAGGACTCCTGACAAATACGTCAACGTTCTAATTTCGAATTTGCATTTCATGATTATTTTGAATTTTTGTTCTATCTTGATTACATACGATTCTCTTGTTCGACAAAAGGCCCTTTTTTAGACAATAATCGCATTGTAGCGGGTATAGTTTAGTGGTAAAAGTGTGATTCGTTCAATTAATCCCCTTATATAGTTAAGGGGTCATTCAGTTTAATTGATATTCCAATCAAAAACTTTATTTCTTAAAAGGATTAAAGTTGAATCCTTTCACTCTAAAATTCAAATAAAAGATTTGGGGAAAAATATCCGTTCTCGTGATTTGTATCCAAGGGTCAATTCGAAATTGAAAATTTGGATTATGAAATTGCGAAACATAATTTTGTTTTTGAATTGGATCAATACTTCCAATTTTTTAAGTATAAGTAAAGGATCCATGGATAAAGATAGAAAAGTCTAGTTCGAATCGTAACTAAATCTTCAATTTTGGGTTTTTTTTTTTATATTTATAGGTTAGATTGAAGCAAAATAGCTATTAAATGATAACTTTAGTT